CTTCCTGCCCCGAAATTTATAAGGCTATCATAGATCTGTGCCAACAACGAAACATTAGTTGGGTCGTGCGCTACCATAACTTCTATTACATCATAACTAGTTTTGTTTGCCGGAAGAAGAACGTGGTTCGTCTCAAAGAGGGGGTCCAATACCCTTTGAGAGAGTTGTTCTTTAAGGGTGTCGGCCACGCTCTCACTTACCCGCTCTTGATAATCTTGTGGGGTCAGCCCCCTCAGTCTAGCGACGCGCCACACCGCCAAACACCAAGCCAAAGTGGGAACTACATAATGTAAGTTATCGCTAACTAATGTAAATACAAAATTAAGCACAAGATCCCGGTCCATTCTATTCTATTATTGCGAAAAAATGATTCCCTCCAGAAAGAGAAAAAGACTCCTTCCTTAGTGAGTAGTGAAGAACTATAGTATAGAAAAAGGTTGGTTGTTGACCAACAAAGAAATGGGAATGAATGGAAAGCAAGGGAAAAAGAAAGATGCACAAACGAAAGTTTAAGATCTCGACACCAAGGGAGTTTTTCCCTTTGACGTAGCGGCGTACGCAACCTCAATCATCTCGTCATTGGCAAGAAAAGTCCACCATCGGTAGCTCAATGGAAAACACGTTTACAGTCAATGAGTGAGAGAATAAGCAGTCGCATCACTTATTTATGTAATTTCTCAGTGCTCAATGGAGCAGCGAGCTAGCTAGGGACAGAGACGGGTAGGGGTAGCGGTTACCTTTGCCCCGAGCCACGGAGTTCTTCTGTTTGGACCAACCTCTTCTCGAGCCAGCTTTGAACTTCGTGTAGACGTGGATCGACCAAGACAGACACCTCCAGCGACAGCGCATTCTTCTTTCTTACGATAATTCCAACTGAGTGGATACCCATACGTAATACTAATACTGGGTCATTTCAACTGTAAAAAAAGAATGAGAATGGGAGGGAAAAAGCACTGTGCCGAAGCCCCAATGGGGCCGAGTCATGGACTGGTTGGATCTAACCTAAGGTCCCAGTCCCTCGGGAACAGTGTAAATAGGCAAGCAGTTCAGGCTGAGATGGTGAGCGGCTAGTCCCTTTACACAGAAAGAAAGAAAAAAAAGAACTCAGAGACAGAGAGCTTGGAGAACCTAGAACGAGGTAAACCCTGTGCTCACAGGAAACAACATAAACAACAATTAGGCACATCAAACAAAGATATGATGTATGTGAATAAATTCCTCTAATTCGATAGCATTTGTCCGGATTCACCAAGAGCTTTACATTTTGCTAAGTTAAGAGTCATTTTATTCCCAAAAAAAGGTCTCGTCTCTTTTCTATTCTACGATCGGAGTTTGACTATCTGTAACGATAGGAGCAAACATATGAGTCATATTCAAGATATCCCTATGGAAGGAAGGTTGAGTGAAGGAGGCGGGTCAGAGACGAGTTCAGACAGACTTGAGACTGAAACTGTCCCTCCGAAAGTCGGATAAGCATTACAAGTCAAGACCAGCTTATGGGGAACCTTAAACTACAAGTGTCCCAGACGAAAAACCCTATTCTTCTAATATTTTTTTCCGGGTAGCAAGACATTTACCGCTGGCTCTTCAATAAGCCACTCATAAGCAGACTTGGACAGAACTACTAGTGTCTTAGCCGGACGCCTAGTTCAGACCCACTTTATCCTTTTCCGGACAGTTCCTCTATTAGTGAAGCTTCGGGGGAAGCATAACTAGCTAGAACACCTGACTTGAGATAAGCCGTTGACGCACTTAGACCCGCTCCTCATCTTCTTGAGACTGATTCTTGGACTTATGAAAGTCTCCCAACCGATGACAAGGAAGAAGCGGAAAGGCAGGGAGGAAGGAAAGTTGCTAGGGCCGTAGGGCCGGCACACTAACTTCATCTTGCAATACTAACCGAATTTTGCGATTAGAAGCGTAGACGCAACCAATCCGCAACGCGTATCCCCCGAGAATCGGGGAGTATGTCCTCTTTCCTTAGAGACCTGAAGGTCGCATGTGAGGCAGGCACTCGATGCCAGCTTCAAATAAAGTAATAAAGTCTGGAACAGACAACACCCTGCCATAATGAGTTTCCCCATTTTAGCCCGCGGGGAACACAGGAAATCAATCCTTCCCTTTCTAATAAGAAAGAAAGTTTCCTAACGCAATGGTAAAGTCGGAGTGACAGCATAGCGTTTGAGTTCCTTTGCTAGAGTCACACTCGAGAGCCTCACATTCTTCTTTCTATACGTGACATCTCTTCCTTGTACTTATATACGTGACCATCCCGGAGCAAATAAACCTTATTTCGACGGTAACTTGCTTAAAGCAAAGCAAACTAATCTCGTTACTGAGTGAGGAAAAGAAGCTCTGGCAAGAGGTTCATCGCATGAGTTTCGGTCCTTCAAGGACCAATAATCGACAGGCGAATAAAAAGTCACAAAGGACTAACCTCGGGACCTTGGGACCAAGACCACTCGGGTCAATCTCTCTTCTCTGCCGAGCAAATCTAATCTTAAGCAAAGGATTCCCCATTCTTTCTATGATCTTTTGCGCAGCCACAAATAGAATGAGCGATGTCAGACACATCTTCGTGTTGTCCCCTACTGCTACCGAGGGAAGAATCTCTGGCAAGAGAATCAAATCTCGCATGCTACCTCCTCTGTCGTAACCTATTAGAAATAGGATTCAAAATCCATCAGTGTCAGACATGTTTTCATGTCTTCTACATCTATAACTAACGAGGAATTAATTGCATTCTTGAATGCTATTCCATTTCCACTCTCAAAGAGAGAGGGGACAAGAAAACCATCATAAAAAATTCCACCCTACTGGACTGGAATTTCACCCGAGAATCGGGGGTACGCCCTTCCTGACAAAAGGGCACATGCGACGTTGCAGTCATTCCGTGCCAACTTTCTAGTAAAGTAAAGTATGAAACTAGGTATCAACAATTCGTACTGAGTGAAACAATTCCCATTTTCCCCTACTGTGAGCAATCTCGCTCAAAAACTCAATCCCTCCCTTTCTAATAAGAAACACAATTTCCTAGCGTAGTGAAAAAGTCGTGAAAACGGGGACGCGCCGAGTGACAACGTATCGTTTGAGTTCCTTGCCCGAGTCTCGCCGGGGAGACTCATCATCCTTTATTCCTTATATACGTGACCATCTCAAAGCAAATAAACCTTATTTCGACCGGTAACACCGGAAATAACCGATCTCGCTACCGGGTGAGGGAAGAAGAGCTCTACCAAGAGGTTCACTCTTTTCGCATGACTTTCTTTCCTCGACAATAACGAATAAAGTAGTCACAAAGGACTATAAGCCTTAGAACAAACAGATCAATTCCCGTCCTCTGCTAAGAATCTCTCAGATTCGGTTCTTGAATCTTCCCCGGCCGTAGCCTAGGATTAAGAGCGACATCCTCGATGTCAAACCCCTGCTGGCTGGGGTGGGAAATTTCTACTCTCCAAATTGAGAGACGTTTCCTCACCTAGTCCCGGAGACCTAACGGCTGGGACAGAAGAAAGATCGGGGAACCTGCTAGCGCAGAGAATCAATGCGCCAAAGCTATCGGCGCTGACCGCGTCCATCTTATCTTCTACGGGGTAGGTAGATAGGAATGGTCCTCTTTTGCTACCATCGAGCCGATGGTCTTCGCCTCCGGTGACTTCTCCAGGAGGATGGGAAAGTCAAAGTAGCCGCTCAACACTCACGAGGGAGATAGCCTACGCTAATCACGCACCTCCAAAGAGGCATCGATACGTCTTTCCCCGTTGATGAAGCCCGGAAGAAAGAGACTTCCCACTCCTGTTAGTGAGAGAGTGGTCACAGTTCGTCACCTCGGTGCCATGGGCTTCTCTGAAAGAGAGGGTAAGGAGGAAGGCTAGGTGAGGAGATTTCTACTCCGCAAGAGCCATAATAAATCAACATTGGGACAGAGAGTCCCACAACCTGTGAAGATTTATAGGCCAGGGTACAGATGGATCGAAATTCGCGGTCGGGTGTGAATTGGTAGCTCACAATCTCTGAATTCACATCGCCAGAAGCCTTGGTGTGCTAACAAAGCATTCCCTCTGAACTTCCCGTTCTCTTTCTTTCTTTATCCTGTTATCTTTATTAAAGTCTTGATTTATCTTTTTCTAGACATGACATAAGGCTTATCCTCGAAAATTCCTATTTTGCACCTTTTCAATTTAGTATGCTTTTCTTAGATGCCGCTCTTGATGGAATGGGTAAAATGGGCAAGACCTTCAGCTTTACAGCCAACATAACCATTGATCCATGGACCAATATTTTTTCGACGTTAGCGGTAGTGGTTCATTTACCTTGATCTGCCTTCCGAGTGTCAAGGGCATTTTGCTTTTCTTTGTCCTCACTGTCAGCGTACCGGCTATTGCATTTTTCATTGATTGGCATTTTGTCACATCTAAGCTTATGGCCTCTCCCTGCCGAAGAACAACCTGAAAGTCAGACCTTCCCAACCCAATTGAGGGCTTGGCATTTCTAACTTATGTAACTAACATTAAAGATCTCCGTAGGCGTAGGGAATTTATTTCTATATACAAAGACGTAGGTTATAAAGAAAGAATTTCAGTATGAACTTCCAGACAATCTTCATTCTTTTCTTTATCTCATCAGTAGGTAAGGTCAAAAGAAAGTCTTTGATAAACTCTTCATTCTCTTTTCTTTAGGCGGGATAAATCAATAGTTTAAACCTTTCTTACAGTTCATACATATCGTCGCTACGCTTTAGTAGCTTATCCGAAGGGACTTCGAAGTCTTGATTGCCACCGCCACCTTATGTGAGCTATAGAAAGAGTTTCATCTAGTGAAGTATATGCCAAGAGTTAAGTAGATTCCAAGGCCAAGGTTTACTTACTTTATACGTTTAGTTCCACTTCTCTCTATCAGCAGCAATATCGGAAAAAGAGGGAGTTCTTCCCATGGGACCTGGCATTAAAGCAGAGATTTACCTTGCTTAGAGCTAAGTGCCAAACTTTCTTAATATAGCCGTCCTTCCAAACCTCTAGAGATGAAGATTAGGCTGTCATAGTTGCTCCTAGTGTAACCGTGTCCCACCATACAGGTGTCAAACCTGTTATACCACTGACTAGGAGATTGCTTCAAGCCATACAATGACTTCTTGAACAGGCACACACGGTCTTCCTTACCCTGAACAATGAAACCCTCTGGCTGATGCATGTAAATCCTCTCATTCACTACTAGTCTAATTCGACAAAGCCCATAGGATGCACACCTCCTACACTTCTCCCAATATAGGGTTATCTTCTGACCGTTCCATCACGCTTGTTTCAAGAAGCGCCTCAATCACTTCAGTCAGTCTTTTGGCAGAAGAAGAAGAAAGGGTGTCACGAAAATAGGTCAATTGAATAGACTGACTTGAACAATCGTCCTGTTCGATCAAGCCGATTATGACGCCAACCAACTCGTTCACATTCATTCTACCTACTATGAAGAGGGGGTTCCCTTCGGACAATCTTAATTCTTTTCTTTATAACCTACTATTTTGTAAAGTAAATGATAGAAATTAGAGTTTAAGTATGAACTTCCAGCCCCGGCAAAGACTGTCACCTGCTGAACCAACATGTGATAGGGAGATCATAGAGGTGAGTTAACGTGCTGGTTCTAGCCTAGCCCTTTATTGAATGATTTGACTAGCTCGCAAAAGAGTTGAAAAGTGGATGAAACAAAAAGAAAATGGTTGGCCTCTTAATCATGTGCCCCTTTCCATTTCCGTATTCTCCAATGATTATGAAAAGACCGCTAGCTATAGAGCCAGGTAGTAGCTATCTATAATCGTTGGCGAAAGTGCTAAAAGAATCCCTCTATATAGCTATATCGAAAAAAGGACGAACGTACCATCTTTGAGGTCGGTCAACTAAAGAGAGGACTTTCCGGGTGTTGATGACTGAGTAGCGGATTCTATTTCCAGCAGCATAGTATATATTATAGGGATATCTGTCCGAAAAACATCTGCTTTAGAGTGAGTTTCTCTCATTCCTGCCCGGACCGTCACATCATGCAATTACCGTAATAAACCACTTACGAAGAGAAGAGATCTTGTCTGCCTTTAGCGAATCCTAAAATGCCAGTAAATTCACTGCTATAGCTTCACTTACTGCCAGTTGATAGTGCGTTTAAAAGGCAGGATTGGGATAGGAAATGAAAACTAGAATTCCGGGAAAGGGCATTAGCTAAATCCCAGCCAGGCAGTTGAAACACCTCCCCGAAGGGCCTACCTTATTTATGAGTTAAGAGTTAAGGCAAGCAAGTGATCACTAAATCTTACTGAGTCCGATGGATCCAATAGTCTTTCAATACATAATAGTACAATGGGATCATGTGATCATGAAATGCCAATACATATGAAAAATGCCATACCATGCTTGCAACAAGGTCAATAGGAACCATTTTAAGGCTAAATTATCCATTGGAAATTAAGTATCTGCACTTGAAACTTATATCCTCCCCACGTAAAGAACATCTATCAATGGCCTGGCCCAACTATTATAGCATATTCATAAAACAAGAGAAAAGGTCCACAGAGGAAATTACTCCCCAGGAGGAAATGTCTTTCTATTGGGTGTGCAAATTCCTCGTATGCAACCAGTCTGTGCAGGTGCAAAAAAGCTTCATTCCTGTTGCCGAGACTTTGTTCGCAGCAGAAAGTCCAGTGGCCCTTGCCCCTTTCTTATTATTATAACGGGAGAATAAGAATGAATCCCGGGTCCAACGTAGATCTTTAGAATAATGCCTTCGATCGATTACAGAGACAGGACAGGGGCAACACCTATAATAGGATAGATGGAAGAGCCTTAGGACGAAGTAGGGTCTTGTTCCCCGGAAGCAAGTACTGAATCTGTTTAAAGAGAGTAGATTCGTTCAATATCCAAGTGATAGCACTGAGACTCGGTTGACAAGCTCATTGGCAAGACCGGAGGTTGTATACAAGAAAGGAGGTTTCAAAGAGTATTGGTAAGATCGGAGGGATGAGGAATCGTCATTGAGTGAAAGACTGATCTTGTCACGACCGGGAATCGAACCCGTGTGCCGGAAAGATATCCGGATAAAATTACTCAAGTCGATACGGAAGTAATTTTCATATTATAGTAATTTTTTATTTTTGTTATTCTAAAGAGTGGTACAATTTGTTATGTAATTTTTTCGGCAATTGACAATCGAAGAATTGAAATGAAAAGCGATTCACGGCTCTCGATCTAGCTACCGTCCGGTAAATGAAGAAGGTTATTGCTTTCCCGATCGAGAAAGGAAGTGAGAGTTCCAGTCTCATTCTCCCATTCGAGAAGAGAAAAAGAATCTTTAAAGAAAAAAAAAAGAAGAAGGGAGGGAATGTCGGGACCAATGAACAACTAAGGCCCCACGTCCTCTATAAAGAAATGTCGTCGCTAAGATCACAGCCTTTCCCAGATTCTCTCACTCAACAAATCGACAGAGAGAAGGCAACAAGCATCACCTTTTCTCAATAAACGAATATTGCTCCCAATTCAACGATGTCGAGCTCTCTCTCAATTCAATCTCGACCAACCACCTTACAACCATCGATTTTATCCCAGAAAAGAAAGAGGCGCGAAGCCAAAGTCTTTTCATTTTCATTCTTACAATTCTATGAGTAAAGCCTAGATAAGACTCGATTAAGAAGATTGAACAACGTAGCTCCTTAGCTCGATCTCGAAGAACGAATGCCGAAATGGCAGCTCAACTATCAAGCACGGAAGTAGCCCTTTTCAGCGCTCTTAAGTCGAATAAATATAGAATTATAAAATTTCGTTAATTCAAACCTGACGTTCCGAAGCAATTTTAGGTCCCATAATCGAATAAAAGTTAGCTCGGTCAGAACAGGAGATATCGTCCACGGTAGACTCGAAAGGGATAAATTTCCTGAACTGGGAGTTTCCAGGGTCACGTAGATAGGATGAAGGTTTCAGAGCCTTCTCGTAATTCGAAACTCAAGCGGCTTTGTGCCATCTCTTTTCACGCATTCAGCGCGTGCCGCAATCTCATTGTATTCAATCACAGACGGTATCCTATAGTAGAATAGAAGGAAATCACCCTCTCTCCGGTGCTCTAGTGAGGTTACTTAGTCGAGACCGCTAAGTGAAATTGAGCTGCAAGTGGCCACCAATACAAACAAAGGAATTCCTTTCAATTCTTTTTTTCTTTGTAGTTCACTTGTTTTCTTTCGAGGGGGATTTGGTGTCCGAACGTCATCCGAAACCTTGGAGGTTCGGGGCTTCCCTCCCATCTCTTCCTAGCTCTTGACCTTCCGCTATTGTGGATGGTGCGTGGGTAGCATCCTTCTAGTCTTTCCCTTTCTTGGGTGCTTCGCCTCGAGTTAACCAGGCCCGATGGCGGTTACGCGAAAGCCCAGAAACGCTTGCCCAAGATCCTCCGGCTCTGACAGAAGAATATGCTTAACACATGCTCTTTGAGCAACTTTGGGAAGAAATGAATAGCATTTAGAAAGGAAAAAAAACAGCAGTCTTAAATATAGATTCTTCATCGAAGAAGAGAGTCAGGTCCTCAATATCCATTTCCATATTACGTAATTCTCCTTCACTTAATGGTAAGCTAGCTTTTCCATTATTCAATATTTCGAAGACAACCGGATTATACTCAACTGATTTCGTATTACTCTCTTGTCCACACATCTTAGAACTTTCTAAATAATTGTAAAACTCACACCAAAAATGAATTAGTAGGACTTGATCATCTTCATTTATGGGTAAATTTTGCAATGATTTTATGATCCAATTTACATTAGACATCACCATTTCCTAAATCTTAATATTATTTCGTCAAAAGTTTGACTTCAACCCCTTAAACTGATTCGAAGGCAGGCACGACATCGAGGGCAAACAATTCCACCCTATCGATCGCATTCGCTCACCCATTTCCTCGACCAGCTAATTCAGCGATCACTTGAATCCCTCAACTGAACTGAAAAAGTCAGGTTATTTCATACCTCGATCGATGGAAGCCAATTACAAAAACTGCTTTTTTTTATTAGGTGCACTTTCTCTTTGTGGTATTCCACCCCTTGCTTGTTTTAGGTCCAAAGATGAAATTCTTAATGATAGTTGGTTGTATTCGCCGATTTTCGCAATAATAGCTTGTTTCACAGCCGGATTAACCGCATTTTATATGTTTCGGATTTCTATTTATTTACTTACTTTTGAGGGACATTTAAACGTTCGTTTTCAAAATTACAGTGGCAAACAACTCCTTCTATTCAATATCTCTATGGGGTAAAGAAGAGCCAAAACCTATTCAAAAAGAATTTCGTTTATTCATTGTTAATAATACCTTAGAAAACTTTTTTACAGCCTTTTCGCCTAGCTAGTGTAGCCCGGTATTCTTGCAACAGACCATTGCCAATTCCAATGAAAGCTTGGTAAGCCAAGTGCCATGGAACTGATTGACCCACATATAAGCTGCCCTTAGCCGATTATTGGCTTTAAGGCCAAAACGCTATATCCGATTTCCGACATGAAATAATAAAGGAAATCCCTATGCACGGTGTCAAAATCCTTTTCACTTGAATCAGCTCTGAGGGCGGGAAGGATTGCTGCTAGCTCTAGAGCATCCGATTACTGATTCTTAAACTGCTAAAGGACAGGCCAAAGCGGAAAGCCCACATGGATTCCTACGAAAGAGGGTTCGTAGCGGGACGGGAAGGGAATACAGAGACTAGGCTATTAGCCTTTAGAAATCCATCTGCCGGGAGTTTCGGGTCCGAAGAAGAAGAATCTTTCCTGACAAGATTAAGAGCAGTTGATGTGACACAATACAACGACAAGCGAATCTGCTCTAATCTAGCGGGTAGGTACTTAACTGAAGAGAGGGATCTGTGCTAGCCTTGCAGGTGGGAACGTTAAATACTACCTTCGATCCGTTGACCCGGATCAACCCATGACATCTTCACTCCTCAAGTGCTGCAATTCCTGGCAGTTTCGAACCAGATATTTGAAAA